TGAAGAAGTAAATGAGTTATATTGAGTTCTATTCTATTAGAATAGAAATATTTTGAATATTTCAAATTGTTAAATGTAATTTAATATTGTTTAATGTATTTATATATATATATAATATATGTTATCATATGTCTTTTTTTATTCCTTACTTGACAACAGTAAGAAATTAAGTAATAAACTGAGAAAAAGAAAAAAAGAATAATCAATGGAATAAAAGAAGAAATGTCCCGGCCAGTACTTAACCAGTACTTAAGCAGATCAGGCCGGGAAAATAAACCTTTCGTATAAAATCAAAGAACTAAGATATTCTTTCTATTGAGGAGATCCGTTTTGAGTCATTATCTATATTGAATTCCTGATCAATTTATTTTTTCTATTTTTTTCTTATTTTTCTTATATTTCTTATACATATTTTTACATATTTTATTATATATAATATATTTATACTATAATAAATATATATCTCTTAGTATAAATATATACCTTTACTTTTATTTTATTTAAATTATTTTATCTAAATATTAAATACTTTGTTTAAGTTTAAATTTTAATAGCTATTTAAAAAATTTCTATTATTTATTAGAATATTTTAGAATATTTCTAATTTCTATTTTAATAATATAATAAAATAATATTTTTTTTATTAAAATAGAATAATATAATAAAATAAATAATAATAATAAAGTTAAATAAGATTAAATAAATAAAAATAAAATGAAAAAATAAAATAAAGAGAAGAAGGTGGATTTTTATCAATCTTTATTTCACGTGTTACATCACATAACAAATTTTCAATTTGGAATTAGGAGAGATGGCTGAGTGGACTAAAGCGGCGGATTGCTAATCCGTTGTACGAATTATTTGTACCGAGGGTTCGAATCCCTCTCTTTCCGCTTTCTCTGATCACTTGGTATTTTCGAATTCGAAAAGATTCTCATCCCTTGATTTTATCATAGTTAAATGTATGAAACAAATAAGATTATTAAGAATTAATTTAGAAAAAAGCAAAAAAAACTAGAAATTTTTTATTCCTCACGTCCAGGATTGCGTCCTGGATCATTAGATAAGAATCCAAAGATAAAAAGGGAAACAAAGAATATCACTACTGTGTAAACAAAGAGTTTGAGAGTAAGCATTACACAATCTCCAAGATCATTTTTTTTTGAAAAAGGGGAATAGATTGCCTATTTTTTACCACATATACCATTTTTTTTTTTTTGTTTTGACACCCCAAAAAATGAAAAATAAGACGAATTTTTTTGTAATAAGATTTTGATTCATTCGTTACCCGAAATTTCTTGTCATATCAATAATTAGGTATTGTGGAGTACCTAATAGTCCATACTCACCGGAAGGTCAGAACGGGGAAAAGGCTGATCCAAATTCATCGCTGCGGTTATTCATTCAATATACAAGAATTTCTATTTTTGAATCGAGGGTTCGTAATGTAAGACTTATCTGATCTTATCAATTTTTATAATTTTTTTTATCGAATACATCATCAATTTAGCAGAGTATTAAAGATTTCATCGAAAACTTACAGTGGCTTGCCAAACAAAGGCTAAGAGAAAAAAGAGTACAGGTATGACAGGCATAACATCTACGATTGGATTGAAAATGGCATAAGCTTCGGGCAATTTGGCGAAGAAAAAACTACTCGAATAAAGGACAGAATTAAGACAGATACCGATTAAACTAAAGATATTAAGCATAACAAGCATTTCGTTCTTGTGGATTAGATAATTTTGAGTTATTTTTATAAGGGAAAAATGAAAAAGGCAGATCAAGAAATCCTTCTTTTTCTTCGGTTCGGACTTTCCCAAATAAAAAATCCCTCCCCCCATTATCATTCTAAAATGAGAATATAAGGAATTCAACTTTCATACAATATCTTAATTGAATTCTATGTAATGATCAATGAATTTTTTTGATTCTATATCTACATGTCTTGAATCCTAGCAACAAAATATCCCATATGTTTTTGTGTATTTGGGTTGGGATTGACGAATAACCAATACCAATATTAGTGTTGATTAATATCGAATAGAAATCAAAATGGGGCGTGGCCAAGCGGTAAGGCAGCGGGTTTTGGTCCCGTTATTCGGAGGTTCGAATCCTTCCGTCCCAGATCGTTTTTCATGAAACGAAAGATGGGATCACACTGCATTCCACATGAAACAATAATTTGTTAAAGGGAAAAATCTTTTCTTATTAATTTTCAGAATGGTTCTAAGAATCATATCTGAGAATTCGTTTGGTTTCTCACAAACGGAATCAAGTGTCAAATGTGGGTAAAATTGAATATCTTTATTTTCATTCAATTCATATGATAGAATATGGGGTTAAATTAAATAAATTCGATCCTTGCTGACCCTTATACGGATAAATACTTATTTATCCATAGATAGAAATATTATATACCGGTTGAACCAATGACTATTCATGATTTTATATTGAATCAATTCCATACCGCTTTGAAATTTCAATTAGAGGAATGTTATGGTAAAACTTCGTTTGAAACGATGTGGTAGAAAGCAACGTGCGACTTGAAGGACATGGTCGGCTGTGGATTTTTACATCCGCCATCTTCTATAGTAATGAAGATGCTCTTGGCTCGACATAGTTTGTTCTGTTCTGCCCGGAACCTAATTTGTGTTGGGTTATAAGTAAATAGTACATGATGAAGCTCGAGAAGAAAGGATTGATTCATTTTTCAAGGGAAAGAATCTAGGGTTAGTGAAAATCAATAAGTTAGACCAACTCTGTAAGTATATCCTCACTATATATAAATTCTAAATCGAAAGGTTCAAATTCAGAACAAGTTTGAAAAGTCAAATTTTCCGAAATTGGTAAAACTATTTCGATGAAAAGTGTATCACAAGGGAATCAATCATTCATATTCTATTTATATAGAAAGAAATAACAAAAAAAGGTATGTTGCTGCCATTTTGAAAGGAATAAGGATCCCCGAGGTAATGTCTAAACCCAATGATTTCACAAAGCAAGGATAAAGGATTCCGAAACAAGGAAACACTATTTTCAATTGTCTCAACAATTGGATCAGACTGAGGAATAAAAATAGATTCGAAATGAGACAAACAAAAGAGTTTAGAGACGGCTCAATAAATGTCTAAGGATTCTCTTGTCAGAATTACCCAACTTGAGTTATGAGTATGAATGAGATTTCTTCCTTTTTCTGTAAGGAAGAAGAAAAAAGTACTCAATTCAAATTATAGTAAAATTCATGATTTTATGGATCCACTTGCTATTATATACAGAAATTGGAATCATTTTTCTCGAGCCGTATGAGGAAAAAACCTCCTATACGTTTCTAGGGGGGGCATTGTTTATTTACATCTATCCCAATGAGCCATCTATCGAATCGTTGCAATTGATGTTCGATTCCGAAGAGAAGGAAGAGATCTTCGAAAAGTAGGTTTTTACAATCCGATAAAGAATCAAACTTATTTAAATGTTCCTGCTATTCTATATTTCCTTGAAAAAGGTGCTCAACCTACAGGAACTGTTTATGATATTTTAAAGAAGGCAGAATTCTTTAAAGAAAGAACTTTGAGTTAATTAAAGGAAAAAACAAAATTATTAAATAAATAAAATAAAGTAGGGAAGGGTAACTAGTATCTATCCTTGTGTAATTATTTCTATTTACACACCATTTTCCTTTTTCTTGCTTTATTCATATTTTGGTGGGGGAATTGAATTTAACAACAAACAAGGGGTTAAGCTTGCTTATCGTACTTTTATTGATTGAATAAACCGGGGATTTTTTATTTACCTTTTCCTTAATTTTTTCCATTCCAATTTCTTATTTATGTTGTGCCAATCCAACACAAGTCTTTATTTTATTTACTTGATTTACTTTCTCAACATTGCTTTTATATTGACAATGGTGTATCGAACAAATATAATTCGATCGTAGATAAATAGGGCTGTTTATCCCCACCCCATATTGATTTTTTTTTTGTTTCTTTCACCCAAATGATGGGTTTGCCTTGCTGCATTTACTCTCATACAAGATGTATTTTCTTAGGGAAAATCAAAAAAGAATTTGATAAAAAATGGGTGGTCTGCCATAATTTTTACATTTCGATTAGGAATATTTTTAATCCGATCTGCTAACTTTGGTATTTTGTGTTTCTAATTGATCAGAAAATCTTTCTTTTCGATGTGTTGCTAGTTCAATGTTTTGATAGGGTCGTGCAGTGCAATTCAATTGATTTTTATATTTTGATCGTATCTACATATCCTATTTATCCGGGTTGCTAACTCAACGGTAGAGTACTCGGCTTTTAAGTGCGACTATGATCTTTTACACATTTGGATGAAGCAACAAATTCGTCCAGACTATTGGTATAGTCTATAAGACCACGACTGATCCTCAAGGGTAATGAATGGAAAAAACAGCATGTCGTAATAAAATTGAAAATCTAATAAAATAAATTTATTATTTTATTAGATTTTCAATTTTATTAATTTATTTAATTTGAAATGAAAGTCAAAGTTAAAGTAGAACTTTGAGTTTATCCTTACCGGATCATTACAGTTCCAAAAGATTGTTTTGATTTTTGGAAGGGGACAAAAGAAATTCACATTTACAGTTGGGTCTAGTGAATAAATGGATAGAGCTCTATGGCTCCAATTCTGGTAAAATAAAAAGCAACGAGCTTATGTTCTTAATTGGAATGATTACCCGATCTAATTAGACGTTAAAAATGAATTAGTGCCTAATGCGGGAAAGAGTGGGTTCTCCTGTGAGTGAACCATTGATTTTTTCTTTTTTTTTTTCAGAATCCTAATTATTCTTTATTATGGATTATAGACGGATGTGTAGAAGAAACAGTATATTGATAAATAGAATTTATTCCAAAGTCAAAAGAGCGATTGGGTTGCAAAAATAAAGGATTTTTTCTCCTGTTGTAATTATAACGAACATAAACCAATTGGATAGAAAAGGAAGGTAAAAAGATCTGTTGATTGGACTC